GAAAAAGTGATCTCTTCTTTACTTACTGGTTGATCCCCAAACCTACTCCTACTTCTCTCGCTCTATCAACAAATCTTATTCTTGGATCTTGTTCGTGAGATTGAGAAAAATAAATATTTTTATGTACTCTTCTAATTTCTATGTGTATTAAACTACTACAGTTTCATATATTTTATTGCTTTATAGTTTCCTTTTTTCATTTTCTTTTATTTATTGTCTTCTTTGCTATATTTTCTTCTCTTTCAGATTAATAGAAAACTCCAGAGTATATCTTTTCATTTCACGGGTCGAAGCAAGAAATAAACTTCGAATATTTTTCTATTTACTTTTTTTTATATATCAGAGACAAAAAGAAAAGAGAATTTCCTATTTTTTAATTCAAATACAATATTAAATAAAATAATAGGAGACTGTAAATGAAAGTTTCTTTTTCACATCCACTCCCCTCATATTTTTGGAACAAAACAAAAAGCTCGTATGCATCGATATGAAAATATTTGATACATGAAGCCATAGCCATGATCTGATTTCTATATGGATCTTTTTGTGTTTGGGAATCAAAGAAAAAGAAAGATATTGGAAATATCTATTGTGTTCTAACTTGGAATAAACCCTTCTCTGTAGAAGAAGGGAATATCAAGAGAAGAACGGAATATCAAGTTTTTCCTATGGAACGTCTAGGAACAAGAAGAATTAATCAGAAATATCGACGGATTCTTGTGGAGTCCAAAGAAATATGAAATAAAAAAAAAAAAAAAAGATCTACTGTTCCAATTTCATATCTATCGAATTTTCCATTTTAATATCAGAATAGTGGATATAGTCATGATTCAATGGGTTAGGTCCACTTACTTTTTCTTTTGTTGATTTATAATCTTTCCAATGGATTTGATTGGAATAATGGAAAAGAAAAAATTTGGCGATTGAAGAGACGGCTTATTATTATAATAAACAAATGTTCAACTTTCTTTTATAACTCGAATTACTATTCTAATTACCACACTATAACTCATTATAAGGATAACTTATTATCATTAAATTATACAGTTTAGAATTCCATTATTCTACAATACAGTTGGTTACTTTTTTTTTTATTACAAAAAAATATCAACAATATCTCTATTCTTCGTTTCAATATGGTAAATATGAATATTACCACTTTTTTTATGAAAAGGGCGCCAAAAAGCCCCTTATCGGATTTGAACCGATGACTTACGCCTTACCATGGCGTTACTCTACCACTGAGTTAAAAGGGCCTTTTGATTCAATTACTGAATGAGTCACTGGGCAGATAGATAGATCCATCTATCTATGTATATATATTACAAGTATATGCAGTAGACCCATAGTGGTTAGTGGCCCCTTCGGGAACGAGAATTTTGATTTACTTAAGGAGTATAAGTATAGGGTAAATTTGGTTTATTGATATTGGATTTGATAAATATCAATGAAATAAATTGTTTCAAGACCAATCCTAATGGAATTGACTTGTGACCCCCGTCAGAACGGAACAAAATTCATTTGATTGATACATGTACCTACTAATTCGACATAGATCCAAGATATTTCATTGAAGCATGTGATAAAGAGATTCGGTTTGTCCCCTGAACAAAATTGTTAGAGAAAAAAAAAATCATTTTCGATAACTTGTTGATGCTCATTACCAGATTTTAAGATTTCTCATTTGTTAATTTCTTGGTTTAGTGTGATATAGAGATACGTCTATCTCATCTTAACAAGGAGTGAATCGATGAATGAAAGTGGACGAAATGAAGTTTAACCTTCTTTTATGTCAGACCAATCACTTCTCAAAAAGTCCTCTACTTCGTCCTATTTTTATTATTATTCTATTCTAGAATAGAATAGAATAGAATGGAGATTCAAATGAGTGATTCATAAGTCGAAATGACGAATCAAAAAATGCTATGGGATGGATCCGAAAAGACGGAAAGGTCCTTCCGATCTAGTCATACCATTCCATTAATCATTAATTATATTGACAATTTCAAAAAACTGTTCATACTATGAGCATAGTATGATGGCGGTCGGGCAAGTATGCCCCCATCGTCTAGTGGTTCAGGACATCTCTCTTTCAAGGAGGCAGCGGGGATTCGACTTCCCCTGGGGGTAGGGTATTACGAAAGGAAGTTGATCGTGGATTATCAATAAGCCTAGAATTTTATCTTCCTGGGTCGATGCCCGAGCGGTTAATGGGGACGGACTGTAAATTCGTTGGCAATATGTCTACGCTGGTTCAAATCCAGCTCGGCCCAAAAATTCGCTGATCCACCATGAAATGATATAACCCCCTTTTGTTTTCCAGAAATTCCATATAAGCATATAAGAAAGAATAAAAAAAAGTCAAATTTTCTGATATATCCCTACCTCTATTTATTTTTTTATTTGTTCCCATAAATTCTGATCTTGCTAACGATCTAGATTCATATCGGGTAGAAAGTATAATGAAAAAAAGATATTTATATTTATTAAATTATTAAAGAGAAATATATAATATCAATATAGATAAATATAAATAAACTAAAGACAAAAAAGACCTTTTTTCATTGAAAAAATGGATTATCAATCGATTTGGCAATAATGAAAGGATTACTAGTAATCCGTGCTGCTCTCACGAAAGTGTATATCCATGTGGATATTAATATATCACCTGCGTCTCTATTAAAACACGTAAAAGACGGCGATTTTAATCTAAATCAAAATAGTTTGAATGAAATCATAAGAATATGTATGCTGTACATTTTATTTCCCCGGGATTGTAGTTCAATTGGTCAGAGCACCGCCCTGTCAAGGCGGAAGCTGCGGGTTCGAGCCCCGTCAGTCCCGACGGATCCAAATCCAATAAAAAAAATACATCAATATATCTCTCCATTTTCTGTTAAACTGGGTACAAATGGTAGAATTTCATTCCCAATGTTATCTTTCTTTTTTTTCTATTTCGTTTCGATTCTTTGTTTGGGTTTATTTGTAAATCATTTGTAAACAATGGAAGTGGCAAGCACTTAGATGGTTGTACAAGGAAGGCGGTAGGTTATAGAAAAAACAGAATGAGAAAGAATGATAAATCAAAAGAAAGTATTTATTTAAAGTATAAACTAAAGGAATTCTTTTGATTGAATCAGGAATCAAAGTTTGGATTCGGTGTGTGGATAAAGGATCCGCTTATGTTATACTATTCAATTCTCGACGATGAATCGAGTTAATAGCTCAGATATTGTTATTCATGATATGGATCCGATTCGATATCATCGAAATGTAATTCATCCCATTGAATTTTCAAGCGAAAGGTTTATCATCTCTATGGGATTAAATCCCGAGTTATTGCGAAGTAAAAAAAAAAAACGAAACGATGAGATTATGGAAGTAAATATTCTCGCATTTATTGCTACTGCACTGTTCATTCTAGTTCCTACTGCTTTTTTGCTTATAATATACGTAAAAACAGTTAGTCAAGGTGATTAATTTGAATGAAACTTGACTTCTTAGTTCTTATCAATGATTTAAGAAAGAAATTCCAATTTCACTCACGTCTTAAATGAAAGGACTAGAATCAACAGTAACCTATGAGATCCAATAGTAGATAGTATGGTAGAAAGATTCATATATGAATCTTTCTACCATACTATCTACTTTGATTATTGTAAAGATACACACCGAATAGGGATCAATCTACAAAATCAATCTACAATATGTATATGTATCTTTATACATGTTAATATCAATTAAATATATCTAATGTACATAGTATCTCAATTCTATTTCTTTGCTTCATCTATTTGATTTTTGTTAATTCCAATCAATCTGAAATAATCGAAAGGCAACTCTTACGGTTTTCTAATCTCTAGATCTCTTCTTATTTTCAATATGAATCCTGATATCCATTAAAAAAAGAATCAAATCAACGAAGGAAAAACAATATTGGGCATATATTACTAAAAGAAAATCAAGTTAATAAAAGAAAAAAAAACGAAAGTAATCTTTCTTTTTTTTAGCATTCCGAAAAAATAATTGATTGAGCGGTTGACAGATGATTCAAGGAGTTCTATGGTAACTTTTTCGGATTTCGAAAAGGGATATACCGATTTTGAACCCTTGAGCCATGATATAAAAGGAGTCGCTAAAGCATAGCATAAATCAAATGTCGAAAATAATAAAACAAGCAGTAAGCGCGAAATATGTGACTCGACCAAGGCAAGATCTTATTAAATAGCGGAACTTTTTTTCTTTATTTTCTCTTTGAACAGAAAAAAGGACAATAAAAATCAATAATATAATAAAAAAGAAAAAAAGGGTCCGGTATTCCTCGTTCTTGCTCATTGTCCCGATATAACTCTGGTAAGAAAGAGCCGGTTCATCGAAATAGAAAATTTAGGAAGAGGTTGGTTGTAATAAATTTCCTATCATCCATTTCCCCTTTCCTTTCAAAATACGAATAGGGTTATTATTCATATCTATTATGAATAGAATACAATTATTCTACTAGAATAGAATCCAAGCCAATAGAATTTCGAAATAAAGATATTTTTATTAATTATTAATTCTATTTCGAAATTGAATTAAATTAATGAATTCAAAATGAAATATATTAAATAATTAAAAAGGCTTTGCAGAACGATCTAGAAAAAATCTATAACTATCAAAAAAAAAAGTGATACAGTTTGATTCTCCAACTTAATTAGTAGTATCTCTAGAGTCCACTTCTTCCCCATACTACGAGTGAAAGGGAAAATGTAAAGACTACCATTAAAGCAGCCCAAGCGAGACTTACTATATCCATGTGAATTATGTCCCCTATCTCTATGAATATGAAGGAATTATTCCATTATTGTTTACTAATAATAGTGGAATCACTGGTGCAGAGTCAAAAAAGGATTCTGACCCAAGACCTTTGCTGAAAGACTCCCATAAATCCACTTCGAACAAGTTCTTATATGATTTCTAGTGGAATCGGGAAACATTAAACAAGATACGCAGTCACGCTTTTCTTTGGAAGTCTCAAAGGGAATGTTACTAATATGTAGGAATAATAAGACCCGTTCTCTTTTTTGTGGCCCTTCATGATCATTAAGTATCATTATCATTAAGTCTTAAGTAAAAGGAAAAGCCAATTATTCATCTAATCGAATATTGATTGAATGCCCGTGCACTCAGAGACTGTCATGCGTCTGTATACAAAGTATCTTCTGCCCCTTCTATTCTATTTCTATAACTATTAATTTGATTCCCCTTTTTGCTATCCAATTTAATTCAAGACCCAATAAGTAGACACTACATTAATAGCGGAAAGAGATCCGTAACTCTTGATTTGATATGATAGCCTTTCCACTACTAGAATCCTCCCTTGAATCCTAGATGCTAGGATTTACTTAAAGAACATAACCCCAGCTGTTTAGAATCAAGAAAGCCCCAAGGGTCTTTTTCCTACGTGTGTTTTGCTTAGAAAAGTTCGATGAGTTATAACAACAAAGCAGAATACGGGATTTCGAATCTTGTCTTTTGTTAATCAGGCGACACCCAGATTTGAACTGGGGAAAAAGGATTTGCAGTCCCCCACCTTACCGCTCGGCCATGCCGCCAAAACGATACAAAATAGATGAAAATCTTCCCCCTTTGCTTGTTTTGTTTGGGGGGATTACTAAATGTCTTTTTTTTTTTTTTATTGTATTTCCATCTGAAATGTTGTTTGCCTTAATTCCTTTCCTAAAAGAAATATGCCCTTTTTTTTGGAGTAGACCTATCCCTTCAATTAATTTTATAGTATCTCAAAACATCCAATATCGAAATCCCTCTCTTTTCTATTGAAAAACAAAATAAATGTGGATTTTCAATCACAAAAGCCAAAATTCAGGACAAATTGGAACCATTAACTATATAACTGTAAATTCATGAACGACTCTTGGATTTCAATCTAAAATTGTGTTTCCCTAATGCTATAAGAAAATCCGAATTGATACATAACTAATCAGTATTGATTTTTTCAATAAAAAAATCCTTCTGAATTTCAATTATAACAGCAATTATGAGTATATGTAAACCCCAAACACCACAAGTTGTTACACAGCTCTCTTATCGGGTATCTTATCCGTATATGATGATGATGCCCGTTTATAGGGAATTAGCAGGAAATTGTCGTACTGCAATTTAGATTGAAGAGAAAATCGAAATTTTGATAGAGCACGACATGTGCTGTAGAACTATGCAATAGGGGGGGGCGAGGTATATATAGATAGCTCGATCGACACGGGTTTAATAAATACAAGCCTTCTTACGCACTTCAATCGTATTCTCAAAATTTGACTAAAAAAGAAAAAAAAAGAGTTTTCTGCAAATCATTTTTTGAACAATAGAATCCACGAACACGAAAAAGTTAAGTGCTAAAAAAATTAACTTTCTATTGTTATATTGTTTCTGATTATTATGTCTTTATCTCAGCGACTAGATCAAATCCCAAATCCATTTCTTTTTCTGGTATCCAATCCGATTGAAATATGTAATATCATAATAATGGTATAAATTGAATTACTTTTTTTTGATATTCTATACAAAATTCTGTAAGTCTAAGTGGAATTTATCAATTCCTTTCCATTTGTATCTGTCTCTTAGAAATTCCAATTTAATTAAGTCTAAAATCGTCTTTTTTCCTCCGTTCATACGTATTTCATACATTCCATCTATATGGAATTGGATAAAATTTCATGTGATTCAGTAAACAGAATCGAAATTCCATCATTGCTAGATCGATTCATATGATTCAATGCAGAATGAGAAAAGAATGGGATTTTTTGATAAATGGGAACTTCAAAATGCTCGGAGATGGAAATGCGGAAATGTCTACAATACCTGGCTTTAATCAGATACAATTTGAAGGATTTTGTAGGTTCATTGATCAGGGCTTAACAGAAGAACTTTATAAGTTTCCAAAAATTGAAGATACAGATCAAGAAATTGAATTTCAATTATTTGTGGAAACATATCAATTGGTAGAACCCTTGATAAAAGAAAGAGATGCTGTATATGAATCACTCACGTATTCTTCCGAATTATATGTATCCGCAGGATTAATTTGGAAAAGCAGAGGGGATATGCAAGAACAAACTATTTTTATTGGAAACATTCCTCTAATGAATTCCTTGGGAACTTCTATAGTAAATGGAATATACAGAATTGTGATAAATCAAATATTGCAAAGCCCCGGCATCTATTACCGGTCAGAATTGGACCATAATGGGCTTTCGGTCTATGCGGGTACCATAATATCAGATTGGGGAGGAAGATTAGAATTAGAGATTGATAGAAAAGCAAGGATATGGGCTCGTGTGAGTAGGAAACAGAAAATATCTATTCTAGTTCTATCATCAGCTATGGGTTCGAATCTAAGAGAAATTCTAGAGAATATTTGCTACCCCGAGATTTTCTTGTCTTTCCTGACTGATAAGGAGAAAAAAAGAATTGGTTCAAAAGAAAATGCCATTTTGGAGTTTT